GTTTCTGCTTATCATTTTGGGTAACCTCAATTAGTCAATTTACTCATTTTCATTTGAAAAATCTATTTCATTCAAATTGCACACTGAACTTTTAATATATATGTCCTAGTCCTAATATAATAATCTGAGGAAAGAGGATAAAAGAAAGATAAAGATCGTCCCACAATCGCGCCTTTATTTGAGAAGGAATGCATTTAGTGAAGAAATAAAGCAAATTTCCTCCCTATTTTTGTATTTTCGGAGTCTCATCGACATCAAAAACGCTATTATACGGTAGAATATTAGATATTTTCTACTCGGATTCATATTTATCACACCTCTTTGTCTTCAAAGAAAATTAGATTATTAAAAAAAATAGTTTAGAACTTAATTTCCATTTCACCTCTATTGTTTATTTTGGTTTGTAGTTAATGGAAGCGGAAGGGTCGTCCGAGAAGTATCATCTCATCGGATAATGATACAAGAAAGAAGGGCGTAGGGTAGGTTATCGAAAAGAAGGAACAGTAAATAAAAGAATTCTTGATTGGATCAGGAATCCCATTTTTCATTTGATTCGATGTGGATAAAAGATCTTCCTATGGTATACTATTCAATTCTCGACGATGCATTTATTTGATAGCGCAGATATTGTTATTTATGATATTGATTCGATTCAATACCGTCGAGAGGTAGTTCATCCATTGAATTTACAGGCAAAAGATTTATCATCTCTATGGGATTAAATCCCGAGTTATTGTGAAATTAAAATAAAAATAACGATTAGATTATGGAAGTAAATAGTCTTGCATTTATTGCTACTGCATTGTTCGTTCTCGTGCCTACTGCTTTTCTACTTATTATTTACGTAAAAACAGTGAGTCAAAATCAAAGTAAAAATGATTAAAAATTTTGACCGAAACCCGACTTCTGACGAAAAGGATTCAAATTCCGCGTCTTAAATAAAATGCGCGGACTCGAATTGGCAGTATTCTATGCGATCTGATAGTATATGGTAGAAAGAAAGATTCATATCTTTCTTTCTACCATACCTTTCCCGTAGTTTTATTGTAGTGTAAAAAAAGTTCTACAGTGTATAAAATACTGTAGTACTGTAGTAAAGTAAAGTAGTACTCTAATAATAATATAATAATACAAACTTAATATAGATCTATCTACAATAGGATGGATCTTCCTATATGTAGATATCAATTTCATATATGGAATGTACATAGTACCTAACTCTATTTCTTTTTCTTTGCTACATCTATTTGTTCTAATTATTATATTTTCTTTCTTTCGTATTTTTTCCAATATAAATCTCCATATCTATATCTATCGAAAAAGTAAGATCAATGAAGGAAGTTTGATTAAAAAAAGCAAGTCATTTCTTTTTTTTAGTTTCGCATTTGAAAGAGGTAATTGATTGAGTCATTAACAGGAGTTCTGGAGTTCTATGGGAATCCAATTTCAAAAATAATAAAACAAACGGTAAATGGCCAATATGAAACTCTCCTAAGGCAAAAAAATACATAGTTTTTTGTTAGACAATTTATATTGTTTCTCAGAACAAGTGTGTAGGCACTTACTAGAACGCGGATGCTTCTTTGAACAGTAAGCAGTAAAACAAATAAAAAATAAAAATGAGATCTTCCTGATTGTCTATCTATAATTTTATGAAGAGCCTATCGTTGAAATAGAAAATTTAGAAAGAAAATGAATATATTTTTATTTCAAATCGTTAAAAAAACTTTTCAGAATGATCTATAAAACAATTGATAGAGCTTTATTACTCAACTCAATTAAGAAATAGTACCTCTAGAGTCCACTTCTTCCCCATACTACGAGTGAAAGAGAAAATGTAAAGACTACCATTAAAGCAGCCCAAGCGAGACTTACTATATCCATGTGAATTATGTCCCCTATTTTTATGAATATTTCTATGAATATGAAGGAATTATTCTATTATTGCTCACTAATAATAGTGGAATCAATGGCGCAGAGTCAAAAAGAGATTCTGACCAAATACTATTGATGAATCAATCAACAAAATAGATTTCTATTTATAAAAAATTCCAATTCTCTATTCAATAGAATATTGATTCAATGCCTGAGCACTCAGAGGCTCTCGTGAGTCCGTATCGAAATTTCGCCCCCTCCATCACTATAATAGTTCCTTGCATCTAGACTTCAGGGATTTACCATTTTTTACAAAAAACCTATACCTGAGGCTTGCTTAGAATCAAACAAGTATAAAAAAAGCCCTTTTCCTTAGATAGGAAAAACATAATAGCAGATTTTGAGTATTTTGTTGATCAGGCGACACCCAGATTTGAACTGGGGAAAAAAGATTTGCAGTCCCCCGCCTTACCACTCGGCCATGTCGCCAAAAGAATACAAACTCAATGAAATTTTTCCCTTTATTGGTTATTTTGGGTTGGTTAACTTCTTTTTTTTTATTGTACTTGCATTTTATTTTCCCTCATCCCTTTCCTAAAAAAAATCCTCCCCCTCTCCCCTTTTT